GATAGGAATTTTCTTGTTAAGACCCTATGAATCGATTAAAAAAAAAACCTCAGATTCATACCAAAACCACGATGATTCAATAAAATCTTCAATCTACGTCCAAAAATTCCCTGAGTAAGAACTAGTGGATCATCACTTATTCAATGAATAGATAGAATGAAAAAAATCCAAAGAAACGTCTGTCCTTTGATAAAAATAAGGAGAAGTGGCAGTTTGAAAGAATCATAATCTTTCGATTTGTTAGAACTTCAAACTCTTTGAAAAATTCTTTTAAGTCCGGTTTGCGGGGTCTAAATAGTAAGTATGAATCATAGTTCTAATCAATTTTCTATATTCCGTGCTCCAGATACTAGAATAAATATCAGACGGGATAAAAACATCTCTATCAAGATGACAGACTCACTCTCTGTACTATCAATAGGATCAATTATAACAAGTCACACACTCATATTCCGGAAATACAGAAGAAAAGAAATTCCACGGTCGAACTACCAAACCAAAATAGAATGGGCTAAAAATCTAAGACCTAAATGTTTCACTTTGTATTGAAAAACGAGTTAGTCGGTTCTTGTGAATCTAATTCATAGAAATTCCGTCCAGTAAAATGGAAGAATTATAAATCTCCAAAATAATAGATAGAAATATCGCAAATAGAGCCATTGCAACACCCATCAAAGGCGTAGTTCCCCACCCAGGGGCTACTTTACCATATTCCGAATTCAATGGTTTCAATAAATTCCCTACAGTAGTTCGTCTTGGACCAGATCTAGAACTACCCTCAACAGTTTGTGTAGCCATAAATCCTATTTTTTATTCATTGAGATTTGTTGACTTTGTATACCATTCCGCTGTAAATAAATGATCTTATCCTAGATCCATTTTGGTCTTGAAATTCTATAATAATGGAAACAGCAACTCTAGTTGCCATCTCTATATCTGGTTTACTTGTAAGTTTTACTGGGTACGCCTTATATACTGCTTTTGGGCAACCCTCTCAACAACTAAGAGATCCATTCGAAGAACATGGGGACTAGTTGAAGTAATGAGCCTCCCAATATTGGGAGGCTCATTACTTCAATTGAGATACTGAAAAATCATTTCGTCTTTTTAGTTGGAACTTTAGGCGGTTCTCTAAAAAAGATAGCGAAAAAAATGATTCCTAAAGTCGAAACTAAGAGGAATGTATAAACCAATGCTTCCATGGATTTGATCGTGGTTTACAATTATAGCTTTCATACCTGTTTATTTGGGATCGTCTCTCGGATAAAGAAAAAGAAAGAACAAGAGTAAAAATAGCGAGTCAAATCAAGATTTATCCGATTCCCTATGTCAAATTCAAATCACAAAAAGAAAATAAAGTCCAAAAGAAACAAAACAATGTTGTATCAGACTACTTGTCTTCTTGTAGTTGGATCTCCAAGTTTTTGGAATGCTCCAAATTCTACTTGAGTATCCAAATCTGGGTCAATACCAGCAAAAACATCTCTGAACAAGGTTCTAGCACCATGCCAAATGTGTCCGAAAAAGAAGAGCAGAGCAAACGAAGCATGTCCAAAAGTAAACCAACCCCTTGGACTGCTACGAAAAACACCATCGGATTTCAAAGTAGCACGATCTAATTCAAAAATTTCACCCAATTGAGCACGTCTAGCATATTTTTTCACAGTAGCAGGATCACTATAACTGACTCCATTGAGTTCGCCACCATAGAACTCAACAATTACACCTACTTGTTCGACACTATACTTCGATTCCGCCCTTCGAAAAGGAACATCGGCTCTAACAATTCCGTCTCCGTCTACCAAAACAACCGGAAATGTTTCAAAAAAAGTAGGCATACGACGTACAAAAAGTTCACGCCCCTCTTTATCTCTAAAGATAGGGTGTCCTAACCACCCAACAGCTATTCCATCCCCATTGTCCATTGAGCCCGCTCTAAACAATCCCCCTTTTGCCGGATTATTGCCAATGTAATCATAAAAGGCTAATTTTTCGGGAATTTTAGACCAAGCTTCTGATAAACTTTGATTTTCGGCTAGCCCAGCACCAACTCTTCTATATATTTCTTGCTGGAAGTATCCCTGATCCCATTGATAACGAGTGGGACCAAATAATTCAATCGGAGTAGTTGCTGAACCATACCACATAGTTCCAGCAACAACAAAAGCTGCAAAAAAGACAGCAGCGATACTACTGGAAAGGACGGTTTCAATATTTCCCATACGCAATCCTTTGTACAGACGTTGGGGTGGACGGACACTAAGATGGAAAAGCCCCGCTAATATGCCCAATGTCCCTGCTGCAATATGATGAGAGGCTATTCCCCCTGGAACAAAAGGATCAAAACCTTCCACACCCCATGCGGGATTTACGGATTGTACCCTTCCGGTTAGGCCATAAGGATCGGACACCCATATGCCAGGACCATACAATCCTGTTACATGAAATGCGCCAAAACCAAAACAAGCCACCCCTGAAAGAAATAAATGAATTCCAAAAATTTTTGGCAAATCCAAAGAAGGTTTTCCTGTACGTTCATCACAAAAGATTTCTAGATCCCAATATACCCAATGCCAGATAGCCGCCAAAAAACACAAGCCAGAAAACACAATATGTGCCCCGGCCACACCTTCGTAACTCCAAATACCTGGATTCGTTATAGTCCCTCCTGTGATACTCCAACCACCCCATGAATTGGTTATTCCTAAACGAGTCATGAAGGGTATAACAAACATACCTTGTCTCCACATTGGGTCAAGAACAGGGTCAGAGGGATCAAAAACGGCTAATTCATATAGAGCCATCGAACCGGCCCAACCAGCAACCAGAGCTGTATGCATTATATGGACAGAAAGCAAACGGCCGGGATCATTTAATACGACGGTATGAACACGATACCAAGGTAAACCCATGAAAATACCTCTTATATCAACAAAAAATAGACACTATGTAACTTTATTGCACTGTAAAAAACTATACTATGGACCCTCTTTTTTCAGTGGATTATCTCGGGTAAAAGATGAATATTTGTTCTAGTTTTTTAGTAATAATGGAAGAATTCTATTCGTAAGAACAAAAGAAGCAGATCTATTCTATACCCGATAAGTAACAATACGCAATGGTGGAGGGGAGGGGGGGTTGACCGTATTTTATATGAGTGTTTATATCTTTCTATCAGCGAATGCAGACATATTTGTTCATCACTCAAAGGACCTATTCGTAAGAATTTTCTTTTAGTCACTTGGTCTTCCTTTTGTATTTAGGATTTTTTTTTTACGAATTTCTTTCACCTATAAAATATAATAAAGCCCTATCATTATTAAGACAATAAACCCATTGTTACGTTTCCGCATCAAAGCGAGATATACTACTTAATTTAATTCTTTTTTCATTTAATGCCTATTGGTGTTCCAAGAGTACCCTTTCGAATTCCTGGAGAGGAAGATGCAACTTGGGTTGACGTATAGTGCGACTTGTCAGATATATTGGGGCATATGGGATTTCCCCGTTCTCTCCCCCGATCGAGATATCCTCTCTTTCACCCTAAAAATAAAAAAGATTGATTGAATCAGCAAAAATTTGGAGCGTGAAGTGTACTGAAGTGTAATTAGATCCATTTTTTGGGGAGGTATCCAGATTAATATTAGCAATTTACAATAATTTATGGTTGGCTTGGTTGGACCAATAAAATGAAGCATCCAGGCTCTGTTTAGAAAAAAAACCCAATTGGTAATATATCTACGATTCCAACTTCTATCATATATTTGTATTTGCTGGAAAACATGAAATAAATTGAAGAAAAAAAAAAGTCGTAGCAAAAAGACGTGGTATTGGAATATTTGTGCTATATGTGCAAATCAAAATCGGGTAAATCTTTACTCGGAGTAGAACAGAAACCTAAAAGAATTGAAGAAGCCCATTCAGAAACAAGAAAATTACATCGTGATTTGGATTCGATCTCGATGAAAACAATACATCAATGAGAAGTTAGTTCAATAAGTGTTTAATACATTATTTTTTATTATAATATAGATTAATATAGATAAACGAGTCAAAAGTCGTCTTTCTTGAAAAATGTAAGAAAAAGACCTTTCGTTATAAGTTCGAAAGAGTCCGCTATGAAAAAAGAAAGAGGGTTGAAATCTACACATTGATTCTTTTTCGCGATTTTTGGTGAACCGTATGCATCAAAAGGTGCATGTACGGCTCCTAAGGGATAAAATTTTATCCTAATCAACCGACTTTATCGAGAAAGACTATTTTTTTTAGGCCAAGGGGTTGATAGTGAGATATCGAATCAACTTATTGGCCTTATGATATATTTCAGTATGGAGGATGCTACCAAAGATTTTTATTTGTTTATAAATTCTCCGGGCGGATGGGTAATACCCGGAATAGCTATTTATGATACTATGCAATTTGTGCAACCGGATATACAGACAGTATGCATGGGATTAGCCGCTTCAATGGGATCTTTTCTTCTGGCAGGAGGAGAAATTACCAAACGTCTAGCATTCCCTCACGCTTGGCGCCAATGAGTCTTTTATTTGAGAAAAAAAAAAGAAGACTATGCCTTCGCCATATGAATATTAAGTAATAATAGCATGGCACTTCGAATTCGATATGCAAAAATTTTTCAAAACCATTCGATTATGTATCGAAAGAGTAGTATGAGAAAACGGGTATTTCCTATTTTATCTGATCTACCAGGAGCCTAGTTCAGCGTCACAAACTTTTTTGTTTTCACACCGGAAAGCTTTTACCATTTAACAATATTTATGTTAGGAAACAATATGAAAATAAAAAAAAAACAAGATTTTTTTTACTTATATAACTTATTTGAAAAAAAAAAGAAACTTTGGGATTGCTGAATAACAGACGAAATAATAAAGCAACGGAACCATCATAGTATTTTTTAACTACTCCAAAACAAAAAAAAAAAAAGGAAGGGTGGTTATTGGATCATTTACCGATCTAGGTCTGATAGACCCTCCATCTTTTCTATTTCTTCGATGGAAGGTCAAAATCAATTCCATAGTAGAGCCGTATGCAATACGCAAAAGATGCCCGTACGGTTGTTCAATTCTATCTTTTTTTATTATTCTTTATCTCTCTTCTCGCCTTATCGTGCGAGATAGAGGAACCATTTATTATGTTATATCGTCAGGGTAATGATCCATCAACCCGCAAGTTCTTTTTATGAGGCACAAACGGGAGAATTTATCCTGGAAGCGGAAGAACTACTGAAACTGCGCGAAACTATCACAAAGGTTTATGTACAAAGAACGGGCAAACCTTTATGGGTTGTATCCGAAGACCTGGAAAGGGATGTTTTTATGTCAGCAGCAGAAGCCCAAGCTCATGGAATTGTTGATCGTGTAGCGGTTGAATAAAAAAATTAGCAGGGATTCCGCACAAATACACAATTGGAGATTTTATCTTCTTACCGGATTTAATATTTATTTAATATTTAATAGAATAATAGAATATCTCTATTAATTAATCTATTAATATAGAATATAAGTAATTCATAATCATCGGGTTAGGATTGATCTAAACCAGCTCATTATGTATACGATTCAACATGCCAACTATTAAACAACTTATTAGAAACACAAGACAGCCAATCAGAAATGTCACGAAATCCCCCGCCCTTCGGGGATGCCCTCAGCGTCGAGGAACATGTACTAGGGTGTATGTGCGACTCGTTCCGATCATGGACTAAGACAAAAGAGAGGAAACAAACTATTGTGTATCAAATTTATGGTTTCCGTTGGTGCAAATCCAATCACCTCCATTTTTCAATTTCAGATGAGAAAGACTTCCCCATTGGTAGCAAATGCTTATCCATTAAGCAGGGGAAATCCTATTTCAAAACGAAAAAGCGGAAAGATTATGCCCTTATTCTTGTAAGAACGGACTAACAGGGTCAGCTACCCAGCTAATCTTCATACTTAAATACCGTTACTATATAGTTAGATTTCGTTGTGAAAGACCTATTACTAGCTATTTCATGGGTAGAGCCAAAGAGTGTGAACTGTACAAGTTAACAATAGTTGATTAAATGAGGGAAGGGGCTCCGGTGTATAGAGAGGACCTCGTCGTTTAAGAAGTAACCATAGAAACGATGGAATCCACTATTTCTTTATCCATTTCTATTTAATTAAATATGCTTTTTTGATACTTAGTATCAATACAATTTCTTATTTCGAGGTTAAATGCTTAGAAATAAAAAGAAAAAATCGTGGTTGGGAAGGTTATAGTAGCAAAAGCCATTGGAATTTTTTATTTTATACATTGGAAGAATCCGTTTTTCTTATTAAGAGACTAGTAAAGGGAAAAGAATAACTGAAAGAAAAGAAATCAAATAGTTATTCATCAAAGAATTTATTATTCATCAAAGTTTTATTTATTCAATGACCAGAATTAAACGAGGATATATAGCTCGGAAACGTAGGACAAAAATTCGTTTATTTACATCAAGTTTTCGAGGGGCTCATTCAAGACTTATTCGAACTATTACTCAACAGAAAATAAAAGCTTTGGTTTCGGCTCATCGGGATAGAGATAGGAAAAAAAGGGATTTTCGTCGTTTGTGGATCAGTCGAATAAATGCAGTAATTCGTGAGAATAGAAAAAATATATACTATAGTTATAGTATATTAATGTATAATCTGTACAAGAGGCAGTTGCTTCTTAATCGTAAAATACTTGCACAAATAGCTATATTAAATAGGAATTGTCTTTATATGATTTCCAATGAGATCATAAAACAAAATTCCCCGGAGACTGAACTCCGGGAAAGTAGAGTAGAGATTTGTATGAAAAAATAGAATCATATGAGAAAGTCGTCAAAATGAACAACCACGTTCAATAAAAAAAGATTTATTATTCTTCACCGATTCTCTTTTTTCTTACAACACGATAATCAAAATTGGATTGTCGTAGTTTTCGAATAAAACCTCAATCCACATTTGATTTGAGTTTCGATTGGAATTTGAATTCAATCGAGGAGTAACCCTATTTTTTTTTTGTTTTAAGACCAGTAGTTCTAGCGGCCGACTCGCTTTTTTCAAATTGTTTTTCATTATTAAGAAAAGGTAACGAAGATAAAATACGAGCTTGTTTTATAGCAATCGTAATTAATCGTTGTTGTTTTAAGGTCAATCTATTCACCCGTCTAGATAATATTTTTCCTTGTTCACTAATAAATCGACTAATTAAACTCATGTTTTTATAATCAATTCGATCCCCCGATTGGATCGGGGGCAAACGCCTACGAAAAGATCGCTTGGATTTAAGAAAGACTCGCTTAGATTTATCCATGGTTTGCTTATTCCTTATCCCGAAAATCCTATTTCTTACAAAATTGGATTTTTTTCGATTTTTTATTCTTTAATAAATCTTTAATAAATATATGTTTATTTAAAATTTAAATATAAAATATATCTTATATATACAATTTGTATTGTATATATACAATTATACAATTTGTAATAGAATTTCTAACAATATGAAAAAATATATCATTTTTCATGTTCCTTGGAGGGGTGACACACAAGCGATCGATTTTCTCTATTTCTTTATCTCCCCGTGAATCGTATGTTTGCAACAAGAGGGACAGAATTTTCTCAATTCTAATCGACTAGGCGTATTGTGTCGATTCTTTTGAGTAATATATCTGGAAATACCTGTTGATTTCTTATTAACACTGTTTCGAACACAACTGGTACATTCCAAAATAACTCTTGTTCGGATATCTTTACCCTTGGCCATGGGCCATGAACCTCCTTTGGTTTTTTGATTCACTTAACTCTTCTATTTTACGATTCGAAGCGAAAAAGAAGAAAGGAACGAAAAAAAAAATAGAAGTTGCTAACTCGAAATCCAATTATGAAGGATCGCGTTCCAATCAATATAGTATAATAATAATTAAGTAATACAATGATTTCTAACTATATTTAGAATCACAGTACAGTATTTCAGTTTTCATTTAAGTATCCTGTATGATATTGTTGCCCCGCCCTAGCCATTCTATTTCCATTTCAGGTCTCACCCTATTATTTACTAGAAATGGAATTGATTATTAATTGAATTTTGAATTTCTTATTAATTAAATTCAATTGAAGCCTGTACCGAATTCCGAGTTTCACTGAGGCCGAATCCTACTTTATTCTTTATCTTTTCTAACTTATTCTAATTCTAAAAAAAAAAAAGAAGGAGAAAGAGGGATTAATCACAAATATTTGATTGTATCTCTAATCTTCTTCACCCCTATAACTAGAATGAAAAAAAAGGGAATATCAATGCATCTGGGAATAAACGATTGATCTCTATCAATAGACCTGCTAAAGCCCCGAACCATAGAGTACTTACCACTGGTGCCACGGAGAGATATGTTTTTAGATCTCGCATTTTAAATCCTCCTTCTTTATTCTTAATTCTTTATTGTAATTGTAATACAGAATTACATATTACATATATAAATATGATCAGATGGTTATTTAGTTAATAACCACTTGTATTTGTACGCGGAATTCCTAATTCAAATTGAAATGTACAACGATTCATTAGATATTCTTTTTTTTTTAACAAACAAGGAAGTCCAGTCCATTTCTGCTCTGCCCGAGCATTCCCTAAAAATATTCATTTTTTTTTTTGTTTTGTTAGGGGTAGGGGTATCTCATATATATAAGTCTTTTTTTTTTTTATAATTAATATTTTATGTTATACGATATGAAACTAAAAAGAAAAAATAGCAGGATAATTTATATATATCAACGGAGAAAATCAAGATGTGGAAAACAAGACAAAGATTCTTTACAATGACACTGTAAACCAATTGAAAGGGATGTAGCGCAGCTTGGTAGCGCGTTTGTTTTGGGTACAAAATGTCACGGGTTCAAATCCTGTCATCCCTATCCCTAACTATTACTTATCTTATGAGCAGTAACAAGGGATCAATTGAGACCGATTAAAATTGGACATACACACTCAATCGAAATAGATATATATTCTATCAATATATATTCTATCAATATATATTATGAGAGTTCTATATATATATCTATTTCGATATAGAAATTATATAGTATATGCATGCAAGATGAATTGGGGCCACATAAAATTATTTATGAAAATAAAGCGCTCTTAGTTCAGTTCGGTAGAACGCGGGTCTCCAAAACCCGATGTCGTAGGTTCAAATCCTACAGAGCGTGATTCCATTCTTGTTAGATCGAGAATGACACTGAAATAATGGAACAGCAGGCTAAAGTCTGAATTTTACCTCTTGTGGATTAGGATTAAAACAAAGAAATAGAGGGTCAATAGACAAAAAAGATGTTAATTAATCAAAGGTCCAACTGATCACCACGTCGGTATTGTAAATATGCAGTTACGAATAATCCAGCCAAAGTAATAGGAATTAGACCTAACACGATTCCAAATAGAAAAACTTCAATCATTTTAATTTATTTGAAAGGAGAAAGGGGGAGGTAATATATATCCTTAAATATTAACCTGTATTGCCCATGAATCTCAATGACCAAGAATTGGAAATTGACACGGTAAGGAACTATAGAATATATTGAATATCCCAGGAAGATTTCTTTTTATGAATTGTTCATTCAATGAATTTCAGAATTTCAAATCAAATAAGTCGTATCTTGCTCAGACCGATAAATAGAGATGAGGTTATAGTTAAAGCTGCTAGTAGAAAACCGAAATAACTAGTTATAGTGGACATGAAGAGGCTAAATGAAATATGTTCTTTTTATACATATGTTTAAAAAGCACTTCCCTAAGTTTCCATTTTTGAAAGAAAAATAGGAAGATAAGCAAGAATACCACTTGAAAAATACAATTGAAAGTTTTTGATTCATCAATCAATCATTATAGACGAACAAAAATATAGTGACATAGGTAAGAAATCCATTCATCATCTGTGACATCTACCCACCCTGTGATTCCAAATCAACAGATTCATTGAGCAACTCTTGAG